TAAGAGAAAAAAGAGAACAGGTATTACTGGCATAAAATCTACGATTGGATTCAAAAAAGCATAGGCCTCGGGCAATTTGGCCAATAAAAAACTACTCGAAAAAAGGGCAGAATTAAAACAGATACAGATCAAATTAAAGATATTAAGCATAACAAAATTTTGTTCTTGGAGATAATTTTGATTGAGTTATTAATATGTTTTTTGATATAAGGAAAAAAATGAAGAAAGGAAAATAAGGCAGACTAAACAATACTTCTTTGAACTCACCCAATCAAAAAGCCTTCAATTCTTACAAGAGAATAGAAGAAATCATACTTTCATACAATATCTTAATTGAATTCTATGTAATGATCAATAAATTCGATTTAATTCTCTATCCATACGTGCAAAAATCGTAGCAAGAATCTATTCCATAGCTATAGCTATTTGGAACTGGAATTGACGAACAAGGAATACCCATATTAGTGTTTAGTAGTTTCAAATAGAAATCTAAATGGGGCGTGGCCAAGTGGTAAGGCAACGGGTTTTGGTCCCGCTATGCGGAGGTTCGAATCCTTCCGTCCCAGAGCATACTCTATTTATATATCAGAATAACCATATCCGAATCTAAATTGCTCTTTTTTTGTTTTTAATAACCTTCTTTCTAACAGTCAAGTATTGGAGAAAATGGGATTCTTGCTTTTGATTTTTACTGATTTCTTAAGATTGGCACTCGAACAACTGTGAGATTGCTGGATCTATTCTACCGAGTTATTTGATCTATCGGGTTATTTGAAGATGCACGGTAGATTCAAAAAGATTAGTTTATTTGTGTTATTTAGAATATTCGTGATATTATTAGTATTTTCGTAATATTATTATTAATGATATTCTTTATTTTTATTTTTTTTTATTAGAATCGAAAAGTTTAATTAGAATAAAAAAGTATAATAAACGTTTAAAAAAATAAAAAAATATTGCATTCAGACAATCATACAATACGGGGTAGTTTGAATTCTTATTGAGGCTTTTTCTTCCTAAATTATTTATTTATTTCATATAGCATATAGAAGGAAATTGATTTCATATAGAAAGTATAGATAGATTACTATGTATCGACTGAACCAATGACTATTCATGATTCCATAATTGAATCAATGCTCCAAACTAGAGGAATGTTATGGTAAAACTTCGTTTGAAACGATGTGGTAGAAAGCAACGTGCGACTTGAAGGACATGATCGGCTGTGGATGTCAAAACCCACCACTTTCCGTTATGTAGAAATGAAGGTGCTTTTTGCTCGACATCCTTTGTTCTATTATAATCCGTCTTTTTGTTGGGTTGTAATGTAAATAGTACAGGATGGAGCTCGAAGAGAAACATCCATTTTTCAGGGGCAAGGATCTAGGGTTAGTTAATGGAAATCAATAAGTTGGAACAACTTCGTAAATCTATTTGTGATATAGAAATCGAAAGGATCCGATTCAAACTATTTTCAAATCAAAAAGAAAAGTTGTTGGAATTGGTAAAACTCTTTCGATCAAAAGTGTATCATGCGGGAATTAATCGTTCATATGATTCTTTGATAGAAAAAAAGAGAGAAAAAAGGGCATGTTGCTGCCATTTTTGAAATGATTAAATATCGCCGAAGTAATGTCTAAACCCAATGATTCAAGGCAAAGATAAAAGATCCTAGAACAAGGAAATACCCTTTTCCATTTTCTCAACAACTAGATTAAAATGAAGAATCGAAATAGATTCTAAGCGAGACAAACAAAAAAGGGGTTAGAGACCACTCAATAAAAGAATGCCTAAGGATTTTTTTTTTGAGCATTTTGAGAGTTATTTGACTTGAGTTATGAGAGTACGAATGCTTTTTTCTTCTTTTTTTTTTTCGAAAAAAAAAAAAAGACGGGGTTAAATGTCTAATTGATTTGCTGGTTTATGGATCTTTTTGACATTCTAATTCCATACATTATAATTCCATACATAGACATAACTTTTAATTAATCATTTTTTTTCTCGAGCCGTACGAGGAGAAAACTTCTTATACGTTTCTAGGGGGGGTATTATTTAACTACATCTATCCCAATGAGCCGTTTATCGAATCGTTGCAATTGATGTTCGATCCCGAAGAGAGGGAAGAGATCTTCGAAAAGTGGGTTTTTATGATCCGATAAATAATCAAACCTATTTAAATGTTCCCGCCATTCTCTATTTCCTTGAAAAAGGAGCTCAACCCACAGCAACTGTTCATGATATTTTAAAGAAGGCGGGGGTTTTTACAGAACTTAGTCTTAATCAAACAAAATTCAATTAATGAAATCCAAAAAAGAGGGTGTGGATGATTCATATCTAGCTTTGTATAAATTTTTCTTTATTATTTCCTCCCCCCTCTTTTGGTCTATTCAGACTTTTAGTTTTTAAAAAATTTATTATTCGTATTTCTTATTGCTTTGCTACTATAGAATATTGCTACTATAAAATATAGAATACCGTGTTCTATAACAACAAAACACGA